TTATACAGTGGCGGCTAGCGGCGCGTATTAGATTTTCAGGAGCTTATTCTCCATGAGGCCCAGTAGGGGGAGGAGAAAGGCGAAGATGAAGAAGTACAGTACAGAGGCTACTTGACCAATTATGATGAAGGGGTCTTCTACGGGCTGGCCTCCAATTCATGTTAGGATGACGGTGTTGGCAATGAGAGATCAGAAGAATAGCTTGGCCAGGGGGCGGAATATTAGGCTACGTAGTTTAGATGTGTGGGAGATTGGGGAGAGGAAGAGGATAAGGATGGAGAATAAGAGGGCTAGGACCCCTCCAAGTTTATTTGGAATAGAGCGAAGGATGGCGTAAGCAAAGAGGAAATACCATTCAGGTTTAATGTGCGGTGGGGTAACAAGGGGGTTGGCGGGGATGAAGTTATCTGGGTCTCCGAGGAGGTTGGGAGCAAATGTTGATAGGGTGGCGAGGGCGCCAAGCATAATAACGAAGCCTAGGAGATCCTTAAAAGAGAAATAGGTGTGGAATGGTACTTTATCGTAATTAGAGTCTATGCCAGTGGGATTTGAGGAGCCGGTTTGGTGAAGGAAGAGAAGGTGAAGGGCGGCGGCGGCGGCAATGATAAAGGGGAGGATAAAGTGGAAGGTAAAAAATCGGGTAAGGGTGGCATTGTCGACAGAAAATCCGCCCCAGATTCATTGCACTAGGTCAGTGCCAATGTAGGGGGCGGCAGATAAGAGGTTAGTGATGACAGTTGCTCCTCAGAATGACATTTGACCTCATGGGAGTACATAGCCCACAAATGCTGTAGCCATGACTAAGAATAATAGAATCACTCCAATATTTCACGTTTCTTTAAAGAGGTAGGAGCCGTAATAGAGGCCTCGGCCAATATGAAGATAGATGCAGATGAAGAAGAAGGATGCGCCGTTTGCGTGGAGGTTACGAAGAAGTCAGCCGCTGTTGACGTCTCGGCAGATATGGGCCACTGATGAGAAGGCGATAGAGGTGTCAGCGGTGTAGTGTATGGCGAGAAATAAGCCTGTTAGAATCTGGGCAATTAAGCAGAGACCGAGGAGGGAGCCGAAGTTTCATCATACAGAGATGTTGGAGGGGGTTGGGAGGTCAATGAAGGAGCCATTGATGATTTTTAAAATTGGGTGGGATTTACGTATAACGGGGGCCATAGAGGTTCTTGTAGTTGAACCACAACAGTAGTTTTTCATACTACAGGTTTAGGTTAAAGTCCTAGCAAGAATGATGTCAGCAGAATTTTGTTTAATTCTTGGGATTATGGGAGTAGCCTCAATTCCTTCACCTTATTATGCTGCTTTAAGCTTAGTAGTGGGGGCTGGGGCAGGGTGTTATATAATGATTAAGGGGGGTGCTATTTTCTTATCTTTGGTATTGTTTTTAATTTACTTGGGGGGAATAATAGTAGTATTTGGTTATTGTGTTGCTCTAGTAGCTGAGCCTTACCCTGAGTCTTGGGGGGGTCTGGGGGTTTGTGTTTGTTTAGGTGTTTACGGCGTGTTACTTTCCTTAGGGTATGCTTGAGGGGGGGGATTTAGTAAATTAGTATACAGTTTCAAGGACCATGAGATAGTAGGGTTTAATGATTTGTGAGGAGTAACAAATTTATACTCCGGGGGGGCATTGTTTTTGTTGGCTGGGGGGTGAAGCTTATTGCTGTGCTTGTTTGTAGTCTTGGAGGTTGTTGCTGGTCGTAAATTTGGTGCTTTAAAAGCTGTAAGGGTGGTGGGCCATAAAATCTTATGAAGGGACCTTAATAAAATGGTAGGGATTATTGCTAGAAACAGGGTGATGAGAAGGGCAGAGATATAGAGTTTAATTAGGCCTGACTGGCTTAAACGAACTATAAGTATGGGTGGCAGTTGAGTGATTTTTAAAAGGTCTGGTATGAGGGCTTTTAGTAGGAGAAGGTCTAGGATGTGGGAGGTTAAATTTCAAGAAAAATTTATTGTAAGAGTTGTCACAGAGCGATGGATAATAATTGGGTAAAAATTTGTTGAAAACTGTTTAGATGTAATTTTGTTTTTTGGTTCTTTTGTTCAGTGAAATTTTGCCAGGTCAAAAGCGATAATGAAGGCAAGCAGAGTAATTAGCAGAGCTGTTATTTTGATGTGAGGGGGTATTGTATGGGTAATATCGTTGCTGGGCAGAAAGAAGTGAAGGATAAGTCAGCCTGCGAAAATGCTTCCCAAGCAAAGTCGTGTGATGGTTTTGAAAACAGGGGTAGATAATTCATCAAAGTTAATAATAACATTGTGGCGTGGGTATTTGAGAGATGTAAAGTACATTAGACGAAGACTATAGACTGCGGTGAATGACACAGCGATGAGAGTCAGAAGAAGAGCAGTGAAGTTAACGTAGGAGGTGTTTATTGCTTCAATAATAGCGTCTTTAGAATAGAAGCCGGCAAGAAAGGGGGTTCCCATTAAAGCAAGGCTGCCAATTGAGACGCAGGTGGTGGTGAGAGGGAGGTGGTGTTGAAGCCCGCCTATCTTTCGGATATCTTGTTCGTCGTTAAGGCTGTGGATAATAATGCCTGAGCATATAAAAAGTATGGCTTTAAAAAAGGCGTGGGTGCAGATATGAAATATAGCTAGATGTGGTAAGTTTAATCCAATAGCCACTATTATTAGTCCTAATTGACTAGAAGTTGAGTAGGCAACAATTTTTTTAATATCATTTTGGGTTAAGGCGGCAGTTGCGGCGAAAGCAGTAGAAATAGCTCCTAGGCATAGGCAAGTGGTTAGGGCTGTATCATTTAGTCCGAGAAGAGGTTGGGTGCGGATTAATAAATAAATCCCGGCTACGACTATAGTACTTGAGTGAAGGAGGGCTGAGACGGGAGTGGGCCCTTCTATTGCAGAGGCAAGCCAGGGGTGTAGACCAAATTGAGCAGATTTGCTGGCTGCGGCTAGGATAAAGCCAACTAGGGGGAGGGTTGTAGATTTGGCAGTTGTTGCTAGGGCAAAGTCAAGACTAATAGACCCGGAATAAGAAATAAGTCAGCAGAATGCTATTAGAAAGCCAATATCACCAATGCGATTGTATAAAACAGCTTGCATGGCTGCTACAACGGCGTCATTTCGTGAGAAGTACCAGCTGATTAACAAGAAGGATATAATTCCTACCCCTTCTCAGCCCAAGAAGAGGGTGATTAAATTGCCGGAAGTGACAAGGATAATTATAGTTAAGAGGAAAATAAGGAGATATTTAATAAACTTTTGTTGATTGGGGTCTTGAGCTATATATCATAGGGAATACTCTAAAATGTTTCAGGTAACAAAGAGGGCTACTGGTAAAAATACGGTCGGGAAAATATCAAGTTTATAAGATATATCTAGAGAGGTGAGGAAGATATCAAACCATGGGAGTTTATGGATAAACCCTGTTGTGGACTCTGAGAGAAACAACAAAAGGGGAATTAGGGCTACTAGAAATGCCCGTTTTACGGCTTTTGTGGCTATGTTCATGAAGTCGGGGTGGTTGGCCTTGAGGAGGGGGAGAATGAGGATAATTAAAATTAAGGCAGTTCAGAATAAGACAGAATTTTCAGTGGAGGAAGCGTACAAAAAGGGTGGCACAACTTCAACTTAATTTTGGGTAAGGAGAAGTGCGGGTAAGCCATGGACTCGAACCATGGTGGTGAGGAATTAGCAGAACTCATTACGCCAGACATACCCGGTGAGTGGGGGGATTTCAACCCGCATTGGTAGAATCACAATCTACTGTTTTAGCTAAACTACATTCACAAATAATTAGGGCATAGGGGTTAAGCATAATGTATAAAGCTGGAAGGGCATGAAGGAGCAAAATTGATTGTTCTCGGATAACAAATTGTTGCGGAACTTTAATGTGAAGAGGGATTGGTCCATGTATAGTTGATGATAGTATATATAAAGAGTAACCAGTGGTAAGGATAAGGATAAAACAAATAAAGGTGAATCCAATTTTGGATCAGTGGAATGTACCTACGAAGACAAATAGTTCCGCAAAAAAGCTAGGTGTTGGGGGAAATCCTATGTTATACAGAATGAAGACAAGTCATCAGGCACCAGCAATAGGGAAAATAACAAGTGCCCCTCGCAGAATAATGATTGTACGACTATTAGTGCGTTCATAAATGGTATTAGCCATGCAGAAAAGGGCTGAAGATGTTAGGCCATGAGCAATTATTATTGTTGTGGCTGCGCTGAAGCTTCAAGAGGTATGTAGTAAAGCAGCAACAACAACTAGGTTTATGTGACTAATAGATGAGACAGCAATTAGGGCTTTTAGGTCTGTTTGACGAAAGCATATGGCTGCAGAAACAGTAATTCCGATTACGGCAATTGTCATGCAGAGGAGCGCGGTAAAGTATAGGGGGACTTGGAGGAGGGTTGATGTGCGAATGATACCGTAACCCCCTAGCTTTAGTAGGGTGGCTGCAAGTACTATAGAGCCGGCGATTGGGGCTTCCACATGGGCTTTGGGTAGTCATAGATGGAATCCGTATATAGGGAGTTTAATCAGGAAAGCTGCGTTTAATCCAAGCCAGGTATAAGTTGGATGGAGGGACGTGTGTCAGGTTATAATGGGAGCTTCTAGGGAGGGTTTTAAGGTGGCATAGTCAGAATAAGAGAGTAGAAGTCATGCAAGTAATGGGACAGAGCCAATTATTGTATAAAGCGTAAAGTAGTACCCGGCTTCAAATCGAACATGCTGAGCCCCTCATCGGGTAATAATAATTATTGTGGGAATCAGTGAAGCTTCAAAGAAGACGAAGAATAACATTAAGTCCGCTGATAAGAAGGCTAAGGTGGTAGTGATTTGAAGGAGGGTTGCGTTAGCGATGTATACTCGCTGTCGGAAGACCGGCTCGAATATTAACTTACTAAGACTCGCTATTAGTGTTGCTGGGTAAAGTCAGCAAGATAGAACTGCGAGGGGTCCTGACAGTTTATCAATAATAAAAAGTTCACTGTTTATATTAAAACCATTAGTGTAAAATCAGAGAAGCGAAAATAGTGAGATTAGGAGTCCGTGTACTGTTGAATAAAGCCATAGCTTTTTGGAGGGGGCGACTATGATGGTAACAAAGGCGGAGGATCAAGCAATTAATATTATTATCATTGTAGTAGGTGAAGGGTTTTTAGATTATCGGATGCGTGAGATCGTGCAGTTGCGACTATCAGGGAAAGGCCCAGTCCAGCATCGCAAGCTGATAGTGTGAGGACAATGAGAGGAAAGATCAAGCAAGAAGGGGTATAGACTCCTAGAGCTAATGATAAATAAATGACAAATATTATTGCTTCTAGGCATAAGAGGGCTGAAAGGAGATGCGCTCGGTTTAGTACAATACCAATTAGGGGTACCAACAAAAGTATAAGAGACATGAGGGTGATTATGGGGTTGAACCATAATTAATTGAGCCGAAATCAATTGTCTTGATTAGACTAATCTCCTATTCAGCTCATTCTAGGCCGCCTTGAATTCACTCATATAAGAACCCTAGGGTTAGTAGAATGAGGATAACTGTTGATCAGAAGATAGATGAGGCGGGAGTGTGTAAGTGGATAGCTCAGGGGGAAGGGAGAAGAAGAGCAATTTCTAGGTCAAATAGCAGAAATAAAATAGCTACTAGAAAAAATCGCATAGAGTAGGGAAGACGAGCAGAACCTAATGGGTCAAAGCCGCACTCATAGGGTGATAATTTTTCTGTGTCGGGAGAGATTATTGGAAGTCAAAAGGTAATTGTGGCTAAGATAAGAGTAATAGATGTGGTAATTAACAAGAATATAAGCATTATTTTCTCTAGGATTTAAACCAAGGCTAGATGATTGGAAGTCACCTGTACTATTTATACTAAGAAAATAGGAACCTCATCAATAAATAGAAACGTAGAGGAATAATCATACTACATCTACAAAGTGTCAGTATCACGCTGCGGCTTCGAAGCCAAAGTGATGTTGGGATGTGAAGTGAAAGAACAATTGACGAGCTAAACATGTAATAAGAAATAGGGAGCCAATAATTACGTGAAGACCATGAAAGCCTGTAGCTACAAAAAAGGTGGTACCATAGATTCCGTCAGCGATAGAAAATGGGGCTTCGAAATATTCGATAGCTTGAAGAACAGTAAAATAAAGACCAAGGAGGATGGTTAAGGAGAGAGCTTGTACGGCCCCTTTCCGATCACCTTGCATAATGCTATGATGGGCTCAAGTAACAGAGACTCCTGAGGCTAGTAAAACTGCTGTATTAAGTAGGGGTACTTCAAATGGGTTTAGGGGTGTAATTCCAGTAGGGGGTCAAGATTCACCTACTTCTGGGGTCGGGGCAAGGCTAGTGTCGTAAAAGGCTCAAAAAAACCCAATAAAGAAGAATACTTCAGAGGTGATAAATAAAATTATACCATATCGAAGACTTTTTTGGACAGGAAGAGTGTGATGGCCTTGAAATGTCCCTTCACGGACAACATCGCGTCATCATTGAAATATAGTAAGAATTGTTAGGGTAAAGCCTAATGCTAGAATTAGAGTAGTATTGAAGTGAAATCATGTGGCAAGTCCAGACGTTAAAAGGAAAGCTGCTGCGGCTCCTATTAGGGGTCATGGGCTAGGGTCCACTATATGAAAGGCATGTGCTTGGTGAGCCATAAGTGTTTTCTTGTAAATATAGGCTTAGCAATAACACAAATACGTAGGCTTGGATCATAGCAACCGCTACTTCTAATAGCAACAAAATAGTTAGTGGCGCTAGAGTTCCCAATGATAGTAGCACAGATGTTGGTAACAAGGCTGCGGTTGCTATAGAAATTAGGTGAATTAGTAAGTGACCTGCTGTGAGGTTAGCTGTAAGTCGAACTCCAAGGGCTAGGGGTCGAATAAAAAGACTAATAGTTTCGATAATGATGAGGGCAGGAATCAGGGCGACTGGAGTCCCTTCAGGAAGAAGGTGGCCAAGAGAGGCAGTGAGTTGTTTACGTGCACCCACAATAACTGTAGATAGTCATAGAGGAATAGCTAGACCTAAATTTATTGATAGCTGGGTTGTAGGAGTAAAAGTATAGGGTAGGAGGCCTAGAAGATTTATGGCGAGCAGAAAAGTCATTAGAGCAGTGACTAGAAACGCTCAGTTGTGGCCGGGGGTGTTAAGAGGAAGGAGAATTTGTTTTGGGAAAACTTTAAAAAATTGTGATTGGAGAGACACAACTCGACACGAAGTTCAGGAGTTCGAGGGGGTTACAACTATTATTCATGGGGCTAGCATGGCGATGAGGATAAGAGGTACTCCGAGAAAAGTAGTAGAGGCAAATTGATGGAAGAGGTTTATTATCATAGTCAGGTTCAAGATGGGTTTAGTGTTTTAGAGGGTTTAGTACTAAAGTCATTAGGGTACAGATGCGTCAGAATTTTGGTTGGGGCGACTAGAAGGAGGATGGCTCAGGAGGAGGCAAGAATTCAGAACCAAGGGTCAGGTAGTAATTGGGGCATTTCACTAAGGGTGATTATAGCCACCTATAAACAGCTTAAAAGGCTGTCGCTGATCCATAGCTTCTTAATGAAGTATTTTGGGCGTTAGCAAATCAAGTTAAGAAATTTGGAAGAGGCAGAATTTCTGCAACAATTGGCATGAAGCTATGATTTGCGCCACAAATTTCTGAGCATTGACCGTAATAAACCCCTGGTCGGGCTGCAAGGAAAGATGTTTGATTAAGCCGTCCTGGGATAGCGTCAATTTTTACGCCAAGGGATGGGATAGCTCAGGAGTGGAGGACGTCCTCTGCAGTTACTAGGGCTCGTGCAGTAAGGCCTATGGGGGCTACTATACGGTTATCAACTTCGAGGAGGCGAAAAGATCCGGGGGCGAGGTCTGCTGTTGGGGTCATGTAGGAGTCGAAGTTTAGGTTTTCTATGTCTGAATATTCGTAGGTTCAGTATCATTGATGCCCTACGGTTTTTACGGTAATAAAGGGGGTGCTGACTTCATCTATAAGGTAAAGGATGCGTAAAGATGGAAGAGCAATGATAATTAAGATAACGGCGGGTATGATGGTTCACACTATTTCAATGGCTTGTGCGTCAATTGTATTAGTGTTAGAGAGTTTAGTAGTAATCAGTGTTGTAATAATATATAATACAAGCGAGCTAATTATGAAGGCTGCTATTAAAGTGTGGTCATGGAAATGAAGAAGTTCTTCCATAATAGGTGATGCTGCGTCTTGAAAGCCAAATTGAAGGGGGTGGGCCATACAGAGGGGTACAAGGGTCTCACCAGTAATTTTGCCTTGACAAGGCAGTGTTATAGTTTAACTAACCCCCCAAGAAAGTGACAGAGTGGTCATGTGCCTGGCTTGAAACCAGGGGATGGGGGTTCGAGTCCCCCCTTTCTCGAATAGTTTTTATTAAGAAAGGGGCTTCTTCAAAGGTGTGATGGTGAGGGGGAAATCCTAGGAGTCACTCAACGTTGGTGACATTGGTTTGCCCGCTTGTTGTAAGACGTTTAGATGAAAAAGCTTCTCAAATAATGAATATTAATATTACTACGGCTACTAGAGAGGTTAAAGAGCCGATAGAAGACAGGGTATTTCAGAGAGTGTAGGCATCTGGGTAGTCAGAATATCGTCGTGGCATTCCGGCAAGGCCTAAAAAGTGCTGGGGGAAGAATGTTAGGTTGACCCCTGTAAACATAATTACAAATTGTGCTTTTGTTCAGGTTTTGTGAAGCGTAAGGCCTGTAAAAAGAGGGAACCAGTGAACAAACCCCGCTATAATTGCAAATACGGCCCCTATAGATAAAACATAGTGGAAGTGAGCAACTACGTAGTAGGTATCATGTAGGACAATATCAATAGAGGAATTAGCCAAAACAATACCCGTCAGACCCCCTACAGTAAATAAGAAGATGAAGCCCATAGCTCAGAGCATGGCCGCTTCTCATTTAATAATCCCTCCATGTATTGTAGCAAGTCAGCTAAAAACTTTAACCCCTGTCGGAATGGCAATGATTATAGTAGCAGATGTAAAGTACGCGCGGGTATCTACATTAAGGTCTGTGGTAAATATGTGGTGGGCTCAGACAATAAAGCCTAAGAGGCCAATAGAGAGTATAGCTCAAACTATTCCCATATAGCCAAAAGGCTCTTTTTTATCTGAGTAGAAAGCGACCACGTGTGAAATAATACCGAACCCAGGAAGAATAAGAATATATACTTCTGGGTGTCCAAAAAATCAGAATAGATGTTGATAGAGAATTGGGTCCCCTCCTCCTGCGGGATCAAAGAATGTCGTGTTTAGATTTCGGTCAGTTAGCAGCATAGTGATGCCTGCAGCGAGCACTGGGAGCGATAGTAGAAGTAATACTGCGGTGATTAAGACGGATCACACAAATAAGGGTGTTTGGTATTGTGTAATAGAGCTTGGTTTTATGTTCATAATTGTAGTAATAAAGTTAATGGCCCCGAGGATGGAAGATACCCCTGCGAGGTGTAGGGAAAAGATAGCTAGGTCTACGGATGGGCCCGCGTGAGCTAGGTTTCCGGCTAAAGGGGGGTATACAGTTCACCCGGTTCCAGCCCCAGCTTCTACTATAGAGGAAGCAAGAAGAAGAAAAAAGGATGGTGGGAGGAGTCAAAAGCTTATATTGTTCATTCGAGGGAACGCCATGTCAGGGGCTCCCACCATAAGAGGTACAAGTCAGTTTCCAAAGCCTCCGATTAGGATGGGCATTACCATAAAAAAGATTATTACGAATGCGTGAGCCGTTACAATTACATTGTAAATTTGGTCATCGCCTAAGAGTGTTCCGGGCTGACTTAGCTCAGCGCGGATGAGGAGGCTAAGGGCGGTGCCAATTATTCCGGCCCAGGCACCGAAGATAAAGTATAGTGTACCAATATCTTTATGGTTTGTGGAGAATAGTCAACGGGTAATAAACACAGGCAAGGTGGCCGAGTAGGCGGTGGGTTGTAGCCCCAAAGACAGAGGTTTAAGTCCTCTCCTTGCCAGGCCTTGGGGTGTAAGCACGTGGGATTGCAAATCCCAAGAAGCAGATTAAAGTCTGCCGGGGCTTCTCCCCTTTTTTACAAACGGGGAGAATAGAATGAAGCTCGCTGGATGGAGCGTTTAGCTGTTAACTAAAATGTTACGGGATCGAGGCCCGTCTTTCTAGAGGACTTTATCTTAATCTAAAGTTTCTGAGTTGCATTCAGAAGATGTAGGGTGGTATCCTGCAAGTCCTACAGAAACTAGAAGATTTTAACTTCTACTGAAGGCTTTGAAGGCCTTTGGTCTAACTAACCTAAGTTTCTTTATATTAAGATTATTACGATAGGTGTAATAGGAAAGGTCAAAAGTACTAGTACATTAAAAATAGTGGCTAGATAAAACTTAGCTGGAGTTCGTCACTTGATTATAAAGGTTGAGGTGTTTGGAGCTATAGATAATGCTATTACGTAGGCTAGGCGGAGGTAAAAGAATAGGGAGAGGAGGGAAGCTAAGGAAATGAGGATTATAAGTGGAGTAGCCCCTTGTTTAACTAGTTCTAAGGAAATAAGAAGTTTTGGGCCAAATCCTGTGAGTGGGGGCAGGCCAGCTAGGGATAGGAGAATGAGGATCATAGAAGAAGTTAATATAGGGGATTTTGATCAGGATGTTGATATTTGAGATAGATTAGTCATTGATAGGGTAATTAGGGACGAAAATATGGCTGTTGTTAGTAAGATATATACAATGAAGCTAAATAGGGCTAATGAGGGGTTAAATTTAATTACTATAATGATTCAGCCGAGGTGGGCAATTGATGAGAAGGCCATGATTTTACGCATTTGCGTTTGGCCGATTCCCCCTCACCCTCCAATAAGAATTGATGTAACACCGACTGCAATAGCAAGGTTTAGGTTAATGTTGTGGGATATTTGGATAAGTAGAGCCATCGGGGCGATTTTCTGTCATGTGGAGAGAATTAGGCCTGTTGATAGGGGGATACCTTGAAGAACGTCAGGCATTCAAAAGTGTATGGGGGCTAGGCCTAGTTTTGTTATTAGGGCAATAGATAAAATTAGAGAAGAGGGACTTGTTATTTCGGATATGCTTCATTCTCCTAATTTTCATGCATTGTACGAGCAGGCAAGTAAAATAAGGGCGGAAGCGGTTGCTTGAGTTAAAAAGTACTTCGTAGCAGCTTCTACTGCTCGCGGGTGGAAGTTCTTTGTCATGAGAGGAATAATAGCAATAGTATTAATTTCTAGACCGACTCAGGCAAGGAGTCAATGGTGACTTGCAAGTGTTGTTGCAGTACCGATCGCAAGGCTGATTATCAGAATTGAAAGTGCTATTGGGTTAATTGTTAGTAAAGGAGGGATTTTAACCTTCATTTTCGGGGCATGGGCCCAAGAGCTTGTTTAGCTGACTTTACTAAAGAGTAGTATACCGGGAGTACATAGAGCTTTGATTTCTACAGCGCAGGTTCAATTCCTGTCTCTTTAAGGAAACGAGGGGGTTTGAACCCCTATCTGCCTCCCTATCAAGGAGGCCCCTATCTTTCGGGCACATTTCCAGATGATTGAAGGTGGGATTATAGCGGACATTGGATAAGCTATGTGGAAGATGGTAAGCCCGATTGACAGAGGGAGGAAAGTTTTTCAGACGAGGAACATAAGTTGGTCGTAACGGAAGCGGGGGTACGAGGCTCGGGCTAGGAGGAATAAAATAACTAATAATGAGGCTTTAGTTATCAACAGGGGTGGAGAAAATAGTGTAATTGGGATTGGGCCTAAAAAAACAATAGTTGACAATGTATTTATTATTAGAATATTTGAATACTCTGCTAGGAAAAATAAGGCAAATAGTCCCCCAGCATATTCTACGTTAAACCCTGATACTAGTTCGGATTCTCCTTCAGTTAAGTCAAATGGGGCTCGATTAGTTTCAGCTAAGGTCGAGACAAATCATATTATTGCTAAGGGTCAAATAGGGAAAATAAGTCAAGTAAATAATTGGGCTGTATTAAAGAATATAAGCGAGAATCCGCCCACTAAAAAAATTGTACAAAGAACAATTAAGGCTAGGGCTACTTCATAAGAAATAGTCTGAGCCACAGCTCGTAGGGCCCCGATCAGAGCATATTTAGAATTAGAGGCTCAGCCTGACCCAAGAATAGTGTAAACGGTTAAACTGGAGATGGCTAAGATAAAAATGAGGCTTAAATTTAGATCCGAGAAGGCAACTGGTATAGTAAAGGGGGTTCATATAAACATTGCTAAAATAAGTGCTAAAGCGGGGGATAGTACAAATAGAATTTGGGAGGCCGAGAGGGGGCGGATACACTCCTTTAGAAACAGTTTAATTCCATCTGCAATGGGTTGTATAACTCCAAAAGGTCCGACAACATTAGGTCCTTTGCGGTGTTGGGCATAGCCTAGTATTTTACGCTCCAGTAGCGTGAGAAAGGCGACCGCCAACAAAATTGGGATAATGTATAGGCACGAGTGGGCTGCTGAAGAGGTAGGGGACGGCATAAAGTAGTTAACGGGGGGATTTGAACCCTCAAATGAAAGGGCTTAGACCTTTCGCATGGCCGGGTTTTGCTGCGTTAACATACTCTTATCTTGAGGTAAGAAATAGGTAAAGTAATTGAGTTGGGTGCATTATTAATATTTATGGCTTATTAGAATATAGGCCATGATACTCCGGCCCTTTCGTACTAGGAACATCCCTTTATAGATAGAAACCGACCTGGATTGCTCCGGTCTGAACTCAGATCACGTAGGGTTTTAATCGTTGAACAAACGAACCTTTAGTAGCGGCTGCACCACCGGGATACCCTGATCCAACATCGAGGTCGTAAACCCACTTGTCGATAGGGACTCTTGAAGTGGATTGCGCTGTTATCCCCAGGGTAACTTGGTTCATTGATCAAATATAAGTATTGGATCATCATACGTTAATTTATTAATTCTTAGAGGTGTCCCTCTTAGATTAGGATATTATTCTTTTCATTGCGGAGGTTAGGTTATTCTCCGCGGTCACCCCAACCCAAAACTAATAGATAAAAGCCAAGATTACCATGTAATTTGTAGAGGGTATCTATTTAGTTTAAAGCTCCATGGGGTCTTCTCGTCTTATATTAATATCCCCGCTTCTTCACGGGGAGATCAGTTTCACTGATTAGAAAAAGGAGACAGTGTAACCCTCGTGAAGCCATTGATTCTAGTCCTTATTTAAAGAACAAGTTATTGTGCTACCTTCGCACGGTTAGAGTACCGCGGCCGTTGAATCCTGTCACTGGGCAGGCGGGACCTCTTATATTGAGTCAAGAGGCGATGTTTTTGGTAAACAGGCGGGGTCATGTTTGCCGAGTTCCTTCTTTTTCTTTTAATCTTTCCGGAAATGTACTTGTGTAAGATTAACGTTAAGGTTTGTAAGGTTTTCTGGTTTGAGGTTGTTACAGAGTATTCATTTACGTTAATTGCCGGGGGGAAGTCCGACCGGCTTAAGCTTACATTATGGAGAAAGTCCGTTTCTTGTTACTAGTTCTAGCATAATGACTTTTATAAGAGTATAAAATCACTCAGTATTGATAAAGGGTTAAGAGTAGATTAATGAATTAAAGTGTTCTCACAATTAAGCTTTAACGCTTTTTTATAGGTGGCTGCTTTTAGGCCCACTTTTTTGGAGGGGAAATAGGACTTTACCCTGTAGGTTAGGTTGTACCCTGTTTCAAATAAGCTGTACCTTATTTGAATAGCTCTTAAGTTTAGATTTTATTTATAAACCTTTTGCGGTATTGTAAAAACTTAAGGGTGAACTAAAATTCTTTTCCTGAGTAACCAGCTATCTCTAAGTTCGATAGGTATTTCACTTCTACTTGAAAATCTTCCCACTCTTTTGCAACAGAGACGGGTTGGCCCATAAGGCTGTTTTGAAGTAGCTCACTTAGTTTCGGGGGGGCAAACTAAAGGATTACTTTGCTTGATTAAACTGGCTAGACCATGATGCGAAAGGTACGAGGATCAATCTCTGCTTTTTTTTGCTTAAAATTGTTTCATTTCTATTTCACCTTTCCCTTGCGGTACTTTATCTGAAGCTCCTAGAAGTTTTTCAATCACCTTTACTTAAGATCCTTAATGGTTTATGGTAAGTCGGGAATGGTGGATGGGGGGGGGGGGGGCTAGGTTTTGAGCTCAAAATGGTCTGAGTCCAACAGGCATATGCTCGGTGTAAGCGAGGGGCTTTAGTTAAGCTACATTTTGTTATCCAAGCGCACTTTCCAGTACGCTTACCGTGTTACGACTTACCTCTTCTACTATGCATAAATGTGTTAAATACTTTATTGTCTGCTATCGAAGAGGGTGACGGGCGGTGTGTACTCGCCCCAGCGCCTCATTAAAAAGAACACTCTATTTTCTTTTTACTACTAAATCCACCTTCATTTCTGGGTTTTCATGCAGGGTTTTCGTGTGTTCTAGTTTATAGAAATTGTAGCCCACCCTTCCCATCTCATAGGCTGCACCTTGACCTGACGTACTGGTGAAACGGAACATTAGGCCCACTATTGGTCTTTCACATGGTAAGCTTACGACGGAAGTATACAAGCTGATTGGCAAGAGATGGTAAGGTCTAGCGGGGATAATCGATTATAGGGCAGGCTCCTCTAGATGGGTAAGGGCACCGTCAAGTCCTTTGGATTTTAAGCTATTGCTCGTAATATCCTGGCGTTAAATATTGTAAATCAAATTTTACGGCTGGGCATAGTGGAGTACCTAATTCCAGTTTGGTCCCCAGCTGTCGTGTATTCAAGTAAATTAGAGTAACTTTCGTAATCGGTCCTCCAAAAGCAGGCATGACACTACCAGGCTATGATATAACTCTAATTAGTGTTAGTCTTTAATCACGCTTTACGCCGAAAATTATCAACTAGAGCCTCCCTAAAAGGGTTTGATGGTGTATCCGCGGCGGCTGGCACCAGATTTGCCGACCCACAGGTTTTTCCACAACTGATTCAAGCTGACGCTTATTGGCAAGGTTTGTTACTGCTGAAGACCCTTGAGGGCGTGGTTAAACTAGGCGTTATGGGCTGGATAATCCGTGCCTGATGCCAGCTCCTTGATCTAACTAAGATTTTAAGGGCGTTCTCACGGGTGTGCGGAGACTTGCATGTATAAGTTGAGAAGTCGTTGATAATAAGGCCGGGACCAATCCTCTATACCCTTAGAACTTTTTAGGGTTCATCTTAGCGTTTTCAGCGCGACGCTTTGGAATTAAGCTATAAGAGTCAGGACATAATTTAAGAAGAATGTTGGCTTTGGGGGCCATTAGCAGAGGTTTAACTCCTCTTGTCTTGAAGCCTTGGGCAGGGCATTAATCTGCTATCTTCGGCTTACAAGGCCGGTGCTTTACAATAAGCTACTAAGGCGCAGCTTTTACTTGGATTTGCACCAAGAGGGGGTGGCACCTAAAACCAGTGGAGGACTATTCTCCATTAAAAGC